AGTCTAGCCTCTGTTCTTCTTTAGATCCCTTGTTTCACTCCGATAGTATCATAAATCGAGTCAATGCAGAGGAAATGAATACATTTCTATACTATTTAGTAAGTGAAATATATAAAACATAATCCGGATTATGTCAATCACTTATTCTACTGGATCTTACGGAGCCTGTTCATATCATACACGACATGATCGGGTCTGATCATAGAAAAGATTCTCTTCAAACGAACCGGCCTATCTTCTGTATGGGGCTTACGCGGTGGTTGGAACAAAGACACATTTTTTTGTTGTGAATTCAAATGCGGCAGATAGATAAGGACATATATCTGCAAGGCCCGATCAATAGTTCAAGTCACACACTCCCATAATCCATTTTATCTTCGGAAAATTCACTTCAACTATGAGTGTCAAAAAAATAATACATTTTTGTAGAGTTGAAGAGAAATATCCCAATACATGTCTTATTTTTTTTTTCAATAATCCATATTTGTAGCAATGAAATACTAGTGTTCCTACCCCAAGTGATAGATGATTGATTACAAGATGGTATATATTCTTTATAAAGGACCAGAAATACCTTGCTTACGTATCATTGGGAAGTGCATTAACATAAATACGGCGGTAAGAAGAGGTAATACAAAAGTGTGTAAACTATAAAAACGAGTCAAAGTGGATTGTCCTACACTAGCACTTCCGCGTAATAACTCTACCAGAGGCGAGCCTATTACAGGAATAGCGTCTGGTACGCCTGTTACAATTTTTACTGCCCAATAACCAATTTGGTCCCGAGGTAAGGAATAACCAGTTACACCAAAAGATGCGGTCAATACACCCAAAACCACACCTGTAACCCAAGTCAATTCACGAGGTTTTTTAAAGCCGCCGGTGAGATACACGCGAAATACGTGCAGGATCATCATTAGGACCATCATACTTGCCGACCATCGATGAACTGATCGGATTAACCAACCAAAATTAGCTTCAGTCATTATATATTGAACAGAAGCAAAGGCCTCCGTAACGGTCGGACGATAATAAAAAGTCATAGCAAACCCGGTAGCTACTTGTACTAAAAAACAAGTAAGCGTAATTCCCCCTAGACAATAAAATATGTTGACGTGAGGAGGAACATATTTACTAGTTATATCATCGGCAATTGCCTGAATCTCAAGACGTTCTTCGAACCAATCATAGATTTTATTGAGATAGGTAAATCAAGGGGACCCCCCCGGAGAACCGTATATGAAAATTTCATCTCGTACGGCTCAAACAGAAACACCCAAATACTAGTTCTAACGGATGTGTGTAATATAAAGTTTGAAATTTATTAATTCTATGATTTGTGATTCAATTTTTTTTTGAAGATACTAAAGAATAAAAATCCGAAAGCTCTTCTTTGTGGTTATAATGCCAAAAAATCAAGTCGGCTCATTCGTCTATATATTGATCGTTATAGGCCTCTTGAATCTTCTATTTACCTATTTTCTTTGGTGTTATTTATGTGTAATGCGGCTTTACTGCTGTTTTCTTTATTATTGATAGGAATTCTCTTGTTAAGACCCTATGAATTGATTAAAACCTCAGATTCATACTAAAACCACGATGATTCAATAAAACCCTTTCAAACTAAGTCTAAGTCCCAAAATTCCCTGAGTAAGAACCATTGGATCATCACTTATTCAATGAATAGATATAATGACTAAAAATCCAAACCAAAGAAACCTTTGTTTTGTCCTTTGATCAAAATAAGCATAAACGAAAGTTTGAAAGAATAAAAATATTTCTATTTATAACTTCTAACTCTTTGAAAAAAATTTTTGAAGTCCGGACACGAGGTCTGACTATTAAGTATGAATCATAGTTCTAATAGTAATCTATTTCATATATTCCGTGCTCCAGATACTAGAATGAATATCCGACGAAGTAAAACCATCTCTATCAAGATGACAGACCCATTCTCTGTACTATCCATAGGATCATTTATACCAAGTCACACACTCATATTCCGGAAATACAGAAACAAAGAAATTCCACGGTCAAACTACCAAAATAGAATGGGATAAAAATCAGAAACCTAAACGCTTCACTTTGTATTGAAAAAGCCAGTTAATGGTTCTTGTGAATCTAATTCATTGAAATTCCATCCAGTAAAATGGAAGAATTATAAATCTCCAAAATAATAGATAGGAATATCGCGAATAGAGCCATTGCGAGACCCATCAAAGGAGTAGTTCCCCACCCAGGAGCTACTTTACCATATTCTGAATTCAATGGTTTCAATAAACTCCCCGCATTAGTTCGTTTTGGGCGGCCAGATCTAGAACTACCCTCAACGGTTTGTGTAGCCATAATATTTTATATTCAGTAAGATCTGTTGACTTTGTATACCATTCCGTTGTAAATAAATGATCTTATCATAGATCCATTGTGGTCTTAAAACTTTATAATGTCTTAAAACTATATAATCATGGAAACAGCAACCCTAGTTGCCATCTTTTTATCT